GTTAATGTAGCTTAATAGTATAAAGCAAGGCACTGAAAATGCCTAGATGAGTATTCTTACTCCATAAACAGATAGGCTTGGTCCTAGCCTTTTTATTAGTTATTAATAGAATTACACATGCAAGTATCCGCACCCCAGTGAGAATGCCCTCTAAATCGCACTCCACGATCAAAAGGAGCAGGTATCAAGCACACTAGAAAGTAGCTCATGACACCTTGCTCAGCCACACCCCCACGGGACACAGCAGTGATAAAAATTAAGCTATGAACGAAAGTTCGACTAAGTTATATTAAATTAGGGTTGGTAAAATTCGTGCCAGCCACCGCGGTCATACGATTAACCCAAATTAATAAACCCCCGGCGTAAAGCGTGTCAAAGACCTATGCCAAAATAAAGTTAAAACCCAGTTAAGCTGTAAAAAGCTACAACCAAAGTAAAATAGACTACGAAAGTGACTTTAATGCCTCTGATCACACGATAGCTAAGACCCAAACTGGGATTAGATACCCCACTATGCTTAGCCCTAAACTAAAATAACTCATCACAACAAAGTTATTCGCCAGAGTACTACTAGCAACAGCCTAAAACTCAAAGGACTTGGCGGTGCTTTACATCCCTCTAGAGGAGCCTGTTCCATAATCGATAAACCCCGATAAACCCCACCATCCCTTGCTAATCCAGCCTATATACCGCCATCTTCAGCAAACCCTAAACAAGGCACCGAAGTAAGCACAATCATCCAACATGAAAACGTTAGGTCAAGGTGTAGCTCATGGGATGGAGAGAAATGGGCTACATTTTCTACTCTAAGAACAAGAACTTAACCCAAACGAAAGTCTCTATGAAATTGGAGACCGAAGGAGGATTTAGTAGTAAATTAAGAATAGAGAGCTTAATTGAATAAGGCCATGAAGCGCGCACACACCGCCCGTCACCCTCCTTAAATATCACAAATCACAGTATAACACAAAACCGTGACCCAAACATATGAAAGGAGACAAGTCGTAACAAGGTAAGTATACCGGAAGGTGTACTTGGATAACCAAAGTGTAGCTTAAACAAAGCATCTAGCTTACACCTAGAAGATTTCATTCAGAATGAACACTTTGAACTAAAGCTAGCCCAAACAACATTCAACTCAACTACCCTTAGTCACTCAACTAAAACATTCACCAAACCATTAAAGTATAGGAGATAGAAATTTTAACTTGGCGCTATAGAGAAAGTACCGTAAGGGAACGATGAAAGATGCATTAAAAGTACTAAACAGCAAAGCTTACCCCTTTTACCTTCTGCATAATGATTTAACTAGAATAAACTTAGCAAAGAGAACTTAAGCTAAGCACCCCGAAACCAGACGAGCTACCTACGAACAGTTACAAAGAACCAACTCATCTATGTCGCAAAATAGTGAGAAGATTTGTAGGTAGAGGTGAAAAGCCCAACGAGCCTGGTGATAGCTGGTTGTCCAGAAACAGAATTTCAGTTCAAATTTAAATTTACCTAAAAACCACTCAATTCTAATGTAAACTTAAATTATAATCTAAAAAGGTACAGCTTTTTAGATACAGGATACAACCTTTATTAGAGAGTAAGAATAAGATAATCCCATAGTTGGCTTAAAAGCAGCCATCAATTAAGAAAGCGTTCAAGCTCAACGCCTCATCTATCTTAATCCCAACAGTAAACTCAAACTAACTCCTAATCTTATACTGGACTATTCTATCAACACATAGAAGCAATAATGTTAATATGAGTAACAAGAATTATTTCTCCTTGCATAAGCCTATATCAGAACGAATACTCACTGATAGTTAACAACAGAATAGACACAACCCAAAAACTAACCACCTATTCAAATTATTGTTAACCCAACACAGGCATGCACCCATAAGGAAAGATTAAAAGAAGTAAAAGGAACTCGGCAAACACAAACCCCGCCTGTTTACCAAAAACATCACCTCTAGCATTTCCAGTATTAGAGGCACTGCCTGCCCAGTGACATCTGTTTAAACGGCCGCGGTATCCTAACCGTGCAAAGGTAGCATAATCACTTGTTCTCTAAATAGGGACTTGTATGAATGGCCACACGAGGGTTTTACTGTCTCTTACTTCCAATCAGTGAAATTGACCTTCCCGTGAAGAGGCGGGAATAACTAAATAAGACGAGAAGACCCTATGGAGCTTTAATTAACTGATTCACAAAAACAACATACAAACCTAACCCTCAGGGACAACAAAACTTTTGATTGAGTCAGCAATTTCGGTTGGGGTGACCTCGGAGAACAAAACAACCTCCGAGTGATTTAAATCTAGACTAACCAGTCAAAATATATAATCACTTATTGATCCAAACCATTGATCAACGGAACAAGTTACCCTAGGGATAACAGCGCAATCCTATTCCAGAGTCCATATCGACAATTAGGGTTTACGACCTCGATGTTGGATCAAGACATCCTAATGGTGCAACCGCTATTAAGGGTTCGTTTGTTCAACGATTAAAGTCTTACGTGATCTGAGTTCAGACCGGAGCAATCCAGGTCGGTTTCTATCTATTCTACACTTTTCCCAGTACGAAAGGACAAGAAAAGTAGGGCCCACTTTACAAGAAGCGCCCTCAAACTAATAGATGACATAATCTAAATCTAACTAATTTATAACTTCACCGCCCTAGAACAGGGCTCGTTAGGGTGGCAGAGCCCGGAAATTGCGTAAAACTTAAACTTTTATACCCAGAGGTTCAACTCCTCTCCCTAACAACATGTTCATAATTAATGTTCTCCTCCTAATTGTCCCAATCCTGCTCGCCGTAGCATTTCTCACACTAGTTGAACGAAAAGTCTTAGGCTACATACAACTTCGCAAAGGACCCAACATCGTAGGCCCCTATGGCCTACTACAGCCTATTGCTGATGCCCTCAAACTATTTATCAAAGAACCTCTACGACCACTAACATCATCAACATCTATATTCATCATCGCACCAATCCTAGCCCTTACCCTAGCTTTAACCATATGAATCCCTCTACCCATACCATACCCACTAATTAACATAAATCTGGGAATCCTATTCATACTAGCCATATCCAGCCTAGCTGTCTACTCAATCCTTTGATCAGGATGAGCCTCAAACTCAAAATACGCCCTAATTGGAGCCCTACGAGCAGTAGCACAAACCATTTCATACGAAGTAACTCTAGCAATCATTCTACTCTCAGTCCTCCTAATAAGCGGATCGTTCACACTATCAACACTTATCACTACCCAAGAATACTTATGATTAATCTTTCCATCATGACCCTTAGCCATAATATGATTCATCTCAACATTAGCTGAAACCAACCGAGCTCCATTTGACCTAACGGAAGGGGAATCAGAACTCGTCTCCGGATTCAACGTTGAATATGCAGCCGGCCCATTTGCTCTATTCTTCCTAGCAGAATATGCAAACATCATCATAATAAACATCTTCACAACAACCCTGTTTTTAGGAGCGTTTCACAACCCCTACCTACCAGAACTCTACTCAATTAATTTCACCATTAAAGCCCTCCTTCTAACATGCTCTTTCCTATGAATTCGAGCATCCTATCCGCGATTTCGATATGACCAACTTATGCACCTCCTATGAAAAAACTTCCTACCACTCACACTAGCCCTCTGCATATGACATGTCTCACTACCAATCATACTATCCAGCATCCCACCACAAACATAGGAAATATGTCTGACAAAAGAGTTACTTTGATAGAGTAAAACATAGAGGTTCAAACCCTCTTATTTCTAGAACCACAGGAATTGAACCTGCTCCTGAGAATTCAAAATCCTCCGTGCTACCAAATTACACCATGTCCTACAAGTAAGGTCAGCTAAATAAGCTATCGGGCCCATACCCCGAAAATGTTGGATTACACCCTTCCCGTACTAATGAACCCCCTTATCCTCACAACTATCCTAATAACAGTTTTTCTAGGAACTTTAATCGTTATAATAAGCTCACACTGACTAATAATCTGAATCGGATTCGAAATAAACCTACTAGCTATCATCCCCATCCTAATAAAAAAATACAACCCCCGAGCCATAGAGGCCTCCACCAAGTACTTCCTAACCCAAGCCACCGCATCTATACTCCTCATAATAGCAATCATCATTAACCTTATATATTCAGGTCAATGAACAATCACAAAAATTTTCAACCCCACAGCATCCATCATCATAACTTCAGCCCTCGCCATAAAACTTGGACTCACACCATTCCATTTCTGAGTGCCCGAAGTCACACAAGGTATCTCACTAACATCAGGCCTCATCCTACTCACATGACAAAAACTAGCCCCAATATCAATCCTATATCAAATCTCACCCTCAATCAACCTGAACATCTTACTAACCATAGCCGTACTATCAATCCTAGTAGGAGGCTGAGGTGGCCTCAACCAAACTCAACTACGAAAAATTATAGCATACTCGTCAATCGCACATATAGGATGAATAACAGCCGTCTTAGCATATAACCCAACACTGACAATACTAAATATACTAATTTACATTATAATAACACTCACAATATTCATACTATTTATCCACAGCTCCTCCACCACAACACTATCACTCTCACACACATGGAACAAAACGCCCCTAACCACCACACTAATCCTAATTACCTTGCTATCCATAGGAGGCCTCCCCCCACTATCAGGATTTGCACCCAAATGAATAATCATCCAAGAACTCACTAAAAACAGCAGCATTATTCTCCCCACTCTAATGGCCATCATAGCACTACTCAATCTCTACTTCTACATACGACTAACCTACTCCACCTCCCTAACCATATTCCCATCCACAAACAACATAAAAATAAAATGACAATTCGAAACCAAACAAATTATCCTCCTACCTCCATTAATCATCACATCCTCCCTACTCCTCCCCCTAACCCCCATACTATCAATTCTGGACTAGGAATTTAGGTTAACATCCAGACCAAGAGCCTTCAAAGCTCTAAGCAAGTATACTCACTTAATTCCTGCATACTAAGGACTGCAAGACTCTATCTCACATCAATTGAACGCAAATCAAACACTTTCATTAAGCTAAGCCCTTACTAGATTGGTGGGCTATCATCCCACGAAATTTTAGTTAACAGCTAAATACCCTAATCAACTGGCTTCAATCTACTTCTCCCGCCGCCTAGAAAAAAAGGCGGGAGAAGCCCCGGCAGAATTGAAGCTGCTCCTTTGAATTTGCAATTCAATGTGAAATTCACCACGGGACTTGATAAGAAGAGGATTCCAACCTCTGTCTTTAGATTTACAGTCTAATGCTTACTCAGCCATCTTACCTATGTTCATCAACCGCTGACTATTTTCAACTAACCACAAAGACATCGGCACCCTGTACCTCCTATTCGGCGCTTGAGCTGGAATAGTAGGAACCGCCCTAAGTCTCCTAATCCGTGCTGAATTAGGCCAACCTGGGACCCTACTAGGAGATGACCAGATCTACAATGTTATTGTAACCGCCCACGCATTCGTAATAATTTTCTTCATAGTCATACCTATTATGATCGGAGGATTTGGGAACTGATTAGTCCCCTTAATGATTGGAGCACCTGATATAGCTTTCCCCCGAATAAACAACATAAGCTTCTGACTACTCCCCCCATCATTCCTACTTCTTCTTGCTTCTTCAATAATTGAAGCAGGCGCTGGAACAGGCTGAACCGTATACCCTCCCCTAGCTGGAAATCTAGCGCACGCAGGGGCCTCTGTTGACTTAACCATTTTCTCTCTCCACCTAGCTGGTGTATCTTCAATTTTAGGTGCCATCAACTTCATTACCACAATCATCAACATAAAACCACCAGCCCTATCTCAATATCAAACCCCTCTATTCGTTTGATCTGTCCTTATTACGGCAGTACTCCTTCTTCTGGCCCTTCCAGTCCTAGCAGCGGGTATTACCATGCTCCTCACAGACCGTAACCTAAACACCACCTTCTTCGACCCTGCAGGGGGAGGAGACCCAATCCTTTACCAACACCTATTCTGATTTTTTGGACACCCCGAAGTCTATATTCTCATCCTGCCAGGCTTTGGTATAATCTCACACATCGTTACATACTATTCAGGTAAAAAGGAACCTTTCGGCTACATGGGTATGGTATGAGCTATAATATCCATTGGCTTTCTAGGCTTTATCGTATGAGCTCACCACATGTTTACAGTAGGTATAGACGTCGATACACGAGCATACTTCACATCAGCTACCATAATCATCGCCATCCCTACCGGTGTAAAAGTATTCAGCTGACTAGCTACCCTGCACGGAGGAAATATCAAATGATCTCCAGCTATACTTTGAGCTCTAGGCTTCATCTTCTTATTCACAGTAGGTGGTCTAACAGGAATCGTCTTGGCTAACTCATCCCTAGATATTGTTCTCCACGACACTTATTATGTTGTAGCACATTTCCACTACGTCCTGTCCATAGGAGCAGTCTTCGCCATTATAGGAGGATTTGTTCACTGATTTCCTCTATTCTCAGGATACACACTCAACCAAACCTGAGCAAAAATCCACTTTACGATTATATTCGTAGGAGTCAATATAACTTTCTTCCCACAACATTTCCTTGGCCTCTCAGGAATACCACGACGCTACTCTGATTACCCAGACGCATATACAACATGAAACACCATTTCATCCATAGGATCTTTTATCTCACTCACAGCAGTAATACTAATAATCTTCATGATTTGGGAAGCATTCGCATCTAAACGAGAAGTATCTACAGTTGAGTTAACCTCAACTAATCTAGAATGATTACACGGATGTCCCCCACCATACCACACATTTGAAGAACCCGCCTATGTAAACCTAAAATAAGAAAGGAAGGAATCGAACCCCCTCTAACTGGTTTCAAGCCAATATCATAACCACTATGTCTTTCTCCATTAAATGAGGTATTAGTAAAAATTACATAACTTTGTCAAAGTTAAATTATAGGTTAAACCCCTATATACCTCTATGGCCTACCCCTTCCAATTAGGATTCCAAGACGCAACATCCCCTATTATAGAAGAACTCCTACACTTCCATGACCACACGCTAATAATCGTGTTCCTAATTAGCTCTCTAGTACTTTACATCATCTCATCAATACTAACAACTAAGTTAACCCACACTAGCACCATAGACGCCCAAGAAGTAGAAACAATTTGAACTATCCTACCAGCCATCATCCTCATTTTAATCGCCCTCCCATCCCTACGAATTCTTTACATAATAGATGAAATTAACAACCCATCTCTCACAGTCAAAACAATAGGCCACCAATGATACTGAAGTTATGAATACACCGATTATGAAGACCTGACCTTCGACTCCTACATAATCCCCACATCAGACCTAAAACCAGGAGAACTACGTCTTCTAGAAGTCGACAACCGAGTGGTCCTCCCTATAGAAATAACTATCCGAATACTAATTTCATCCGAAGACGTCTTACACTCATGAGCTGTCCCCTCCCTAGGCCTAAAAACAGACGCCATCCCTGGGCGCCTAAATCAGACAACTCTCGTAGCCTCCCGACCAGGCCTTTACTACGGCCAGTGCTCGGAGATCTGCGGGTCAAACCACAGCTTTATACCTATCGTCCTTGAACTAGTTCCACTGAAACACTTCGAAGAATGATCTGCATCAATATTATAAAATCACTAAGAAGCTATTACAGCGTTAACCTTTTAAGTTAAAGACTGAGGATTTAACCCCTCCCTAGTGATATGCCACAGTTGGATACATCAACATGATTTATTAATATCGTCTCAATAATCCTAACTCTATTTATTGTATTTCAACTAAAAATTTCAAAACACTCTTACCCCACGCACCCAGAAGCAAAAACAACTAAAATAACTAAGCACCTCACCCCTTGAGAATCAAAATGAACGAAAATCTATTCGCCTCTTTCGCTACCCCAACAATAATAGGCCTCCCTATTGTAATTCTAATCATCATATTCCCCAGCATCCTATTCCCTTCATCCAACCGACTAGTCAACAACCGCTTAATCTCAATTCAACAATGACTAGTCCAACTTACATCAAAACAAATAATAGCTATCCACAACAACAAAGGACAAACCTGAACCCTTATACTCATGTCGCTGATTCTATTTATTGGCTCAACAAACTTACTGGGTCTACTACCTCACTCATTTACACCAACAACACAACTATCGATAAACCTAGGCATAGCTATTCCCCTGTGAGCAGGAACAGTATTCATAGGCTTTCGTCATAAAACAAAAGCAGCCCTAGCCCACTTTCTACCTCAAGGAACACCTATTTTCCTCATTCCCATACTAGTAATTATTGAAACCATCAGCCTATTTATTCAACCTGTAGCTCTAGCCGTTCGGCTAACTGCTAATATTACTGCCGGACATCTTCTAATCCACCTTATCGGAGGAGCAACACTAGCCCTTATAAACATTAGCCCCTCAACAGCTCTTATTACATTTATTATCCTGATCCTACTGACTATCCTCGAATTCGCAGTAGCCATAATCCAAGCCTACGTATTCACCCTCCTAGTAAGCCTCTACCTACATGATAACACCTAATGACCCACCAAACCCACGCCTACCACATAGTAAACCCCAGCCCATGACCACTTACAGGAGCCTTATCAGCCCTCCTAATAACATCAGGATTAGCCATGTGATTCCACTTTAACTCAACTCTACTTCTAGCTTTAGGACTATTAACCAACATCCTTACCATATATCAATGATGACGAGACATTATCCGAGAAAGCACATTCCAAGGCCATCATACATCAATCGTCCAAAAAGGACTCCGATATGGCATAATCCTTTTCATCATCTCAGAAGTCTTCTTCTTCTCTGGCTTCTTCTGAGCCTTCTACCACTCAAGCCTAGCTCCCACACCCGAACTAGGCGGCTGCTGACCACCCACAGGTATTCACCCCTTAAACCCCCTAGAAGTCCCTTTACTCAACACCTCAGTACTCCTAGCATCTGGGGTCTCTATCACCTGAGCCCACCATAGCCTGATGGAAGGGAACCGTAAAAACATGCTCCAAGGCCTATTCATCACAATCTCACTAGGCGTGTACTTCACCCTCCTCCAAGCCTCAGAATACTACGAAGCTTCATTCACCATTTCAGACGGGGTGTACGGATCGACATTTTTCGTAGCAACGGGATTCCACGGACTACACGTGATCATCGGATCCACCTTCCTTATCGTATGCTTCCTACGCCAACTAAAATTCCACTTTACATCCAGCCATCATTTCGGATTTGAAGCAGCCGCTTGATACTGACACTTCGTCGACGTAGTCTGACTATTCTTATATGTCTCTATCTATTGATGAGGATCCTATTCTTTTAGTATTGACCAGTACAATTGACTTCCAATCAATCAGCTTCGGTACAACCCGAAAAAGAATAATAAACCTCATACTGACACTCCTCACCAACACATTACTAGCCTCACTACTCGTACTCATCGCATTCTGATTACCACAACTAAACATCTATGCAGAAAAAACCAGCCCATACGAATGCGGATTTGACCCAATAGGGTCAGCACGCCTCCCTTTCTCAATAAAATTTTTCTTAGTGGCCATTACATTTCTGCTGTTCGACCTGGAAATTGCCCTCCTATTACCCCTTCCATGAGCATCCCAAACAACTAACCTAAACACCATACTTATCATAGCACTAATCCTGATCTCCCTTCTAGCTATCAGCCTAGCTTACGAATGAACCCAAAAAGGACTAGAATGAACTGAGTATGGTAATTAGTTTAAACTAAAACAAATGATTTCGACTCATTAAACTATGATTAACTTCATAATTACCAACATGTCATTAGTCCACATTAATATCTTCCTAGCATTTACAATTTCCCTCATAGGCCTGCTAATGTACCGATCCCACCTAATGTCCTCCCTCCTATGCCTAGAAGGGATAATACTGTCACTATTCGTTATAGCAACCATAATAGTCCTAAATACCCATTTTACATTAGCCAGCATAATACCCATTATCTTACTAGTGTTCGCTGCCTGCGAAGCAGCATTAGGACTATCCTTACTAGTCATAGTCTCCAACACTTATGGAGTGGACCACGTACAAAACCTCAACCTCCTCCAATGCTAAAAATCATTATTCCTACAACCATACTCATACCTCTTACATGACTATCAAAAAAGAACATAATCTGAATTAATGCTACAACCTACAGTCTATTAATCAGCCTTATCAGCCTATCCCTTCTAAATCAACCTAACAACAACAGCCTAAACTTCTCACTAATATTCTTCTCTGACCCCCTATCAGCCCCGCTACTAGTACTAACAACATGGCTACTACCATTAATACTCATAGCCAGCCAGCATCATCTATCGAAAGAACCACTAATCCGAAAAAAACTCTACATCACCATGCTAGCCATACTTCAAACTTTCCTAATTATAACTTTTACTGCCACAGAACTAATCTCCTTCTACATCCTATTCGAAGCCACATTAATTCCAACACTAATTATCATCACCCGCTGAGGCAACCAAACAGAACGCCTAAACGCAGGCCTCTACTTTCTGTTCTACACACTAATAGGCTCCCTCCCACTCTTAGTCGCACTAATCTCCATCCAGAACCTAACAGGCTCATTAAACTTCCTACTAATCCAATACTGAAACCAAGCACTACCCGACTCTTGATCTAATATTTTCCTATGATTAGCATGTATAATAGCATTTATAGTTAAAATACCCCTATACGGTCTTCATCTCTGACTTCCAAAAGCCCATGTAGAAGCCCCAATCGCCGGATCCATAGTACTAGCAGCCGTCCTACTAAAACTAGGGGGCTATGGAATGCTACGAATCACAACAATACTAAACCCCCAAACTAACTTTATAGCCTACCCCTTTCTCATACTGTCCCTGTGAGGAATAATCATAACTAGCTCCATCTGTTTACGACAAACTGATCTAAAATCACTTATTGCATACTCCTCTGTCAGCCACATAGCCCTAGTAATTGTAGCTGTCCTTATCCAAACACCATGAAGCTATATAGGGGCCACAGCCCTAATAATCGCCCACGGTCTTACGTCATCAATACTATTCTGCCTAGCAAACTCAAATTACGAACGCACTCACAGCCGAACCATAATCCTAGCCCGCGGACTTCAAACACTCCTTCCCCTCATAGCAGCTTGATGACTATTAGCCAGCCTAACTAACCTAGCCCTCCCTCCCAGCATTAATCTAATCGGAGAACTATTCGTAGTAATATCATCATTCTCATGATCAAATATTACTATTATCCTTATAGGAGCTAACATCACCATCACCGCTCTCTACTCCCTCTATATACTAATCACTACACAACGAGGAAAATATACACACCATGTCAATAACATCAAACCCTCATTTACACGAGAAAACGCACTCATAGCCCTCCACATGACTCCCCTGCTACTCCTATCACTTAACCCCAAAATCATCCTAGGCTTTACGTACTGTAAATATAGTTTAACAAAAACACTAGATTGTGGATCTAGAAACAGAAACTCAACATTTCTTATTTACCGAGAAAGTATGCAAGAACTGCTAATTCATGCCTCCATGCCTGACAAACATGGCTCTCTCAAACTTTTAAAGGATAGGAGCTATCCGTTGGTCTTAGGAACCAAAAAATTGGTGCAACTCCAAGTAAAAGTAATTAACATATTCTCCTCCCTCATACTAGTTTCACTGTCAGTATTAACCCTGCCAATTATATCATCAATCCTCAACACCCACAAAAACAGCACATATCCACATCACGTAAAAAATATTATCTCATACGCCTTCATTACCAGCCTAATTCCCACTATAATGTTCATCCACTCTGGACAAGAAACAATCATTTCAAACTGACACTGAGTAACCATACAAACCCTCAAACTATCTCTAAGCTTCAAACTAGACTACTTCTCAATGGTCTTCGTACCAGTAGCCCTATTCGTAACATGATCTATCATAGAATTCTCTCTATGATACATGCACTCAGATCCTTACATCACCCGATTTTTTAAATACTTACTCACATTCCTCATCACCATAATAATCCTAGTCACAGCCAACAACCTCTTCCAACTGTTCATCGGATGGGAAGGAGTAGGCATCATATCATTCCTACTAATCGGATGATGATATGGTCGAACAGACGCCAACACTGCAGCCCTCCAAGCGATCCTATATAACCGCATCGGAGACATTGGCTTCATCATAGCCATAGCCTGATTCCTATTCAATACCAACACATGAGACCTACAACAAATCTTCATACTTGACCCCAGTCTCACCAACCTCCCGCTCCTAGGCCTCCTCCTAGCCGCAACTGGTAAATCCGCCCAATTCGGACTCCACCCATGACTTCCCTCGGCCATAGAAGGCCCCACACCAGTCTCAGCTCTACTTCACTCCAGCACAATAGTTGTAGCAGGCGTCTTTCTACTTATCCGCTTCCACCCACTAATAGAAATTAACAAAACCACCCAATCCCTGACCCTATGCCTAGGAGCTATCACCACACTATTTACAGCAATCTGCGCACTCACCCAAAACGACATTAAAAAAATCATCGCCTTCTCCACCTCAAGCCAACTAGGCCTGATAATCGTAACCATCGGTATTAACCAACCCTACCTGGCATTCCTTCACATCTGTACTCACGCATTCTTCAAAGCCATACTATTCATATGCTCCGGATCCATCATCCATAGCCTAAATGACGAGCAAGACATCCGAAAAATAGGCGGACTGTTTAATGCAATACCCTTCACCACCACATCCCTAATTATCGGTAGCCTTGCACTCACCGGTATACCTTTCCTCACAGGCTTTTACTCCAAAGACCTCATCATCGAAACCGCCAACACATCGTACACCAACGCCTGAGCCCTGCTAATAACCCTCATCGCCACATCCCTCACAGCTGTCTACAGCACCCGAATCATCTTCTTCGCACTCCTAGGACAACCCCGCTTTCTCCCCTTAACCTCAATCAACGAAAATAACCCTTTTCTAATTAACTCCATTAAACGCCTCTTAATTGGCAGCATTTTCGCCGGATTCTTCATCTCTAACAATATCTATCCTACAACCGTCCCAGAAATAACCATGCCCACCTACATAAAACTCACTGCTCTCGCAGTAACCATCCTAGGATTCACACTGGCTCTAGAACTAAGCCTAATTACACATAATCTAAAACTGGAACACCCTACCAACATATTTAAATTCTCCAACCTCCTAGGATATTATCCAACAATTATACATCGACTCCCACCATTCGCAAACCTGTCAATAAGCCAAAAATCAGCATCACTTCTACTAGACTCAATCTGACTAGAAAATATCCTACCAAAATCCATCTCCCAATTCCAAATAAAGACCTCAATCCTAATTTCCACCCAAAAAGGTCAAATCAAATTATATTTCCTCTCATTCCTCATTACCCTTACCCTAAGCATACTACTCTTTAATCTCCACGAGTAACCTCTAAAATTACCAAGACTCCAACAAGCAACGACCAACCAGTCACAATCACAACCCAAGCTCCATAACTATACAATGCAGCAACCCCCATAATCTCCTCACTAAACACCCCAGAATCTCCAGTATCATAAATAGCCCAATCCCCCACACCACTAAACTTAAACACCACCCCCACTTCCTCACTCTTCAGAACATATAAAACCAGCATAACCTCCATCAACAACCCCAAAAGGAACACCCCCATAACAGTCGTATTAGATACCCACACCTCAGGGTATTGCTCAGTAGCCATAGCCGTCGTATAACCAAAAACAACCAACATTCCTCCCAAATAAATCAAAAACACCATTAACCCTAAAAAGGATCCTCCAAAATTTATAATAATACCACAACCAACCCCTCCACTTACAATCAACACTAAACCCCCATAAATAGGCGAAGGTTTTGAAGAAAAACCTACAAAACCAATAACAAAAATAACGCTCAAAATAAACACAATATATGTCATCATTATTCCCACGTGGAATCTAACCACGACTAATGACATGAAAAATCATCGTTGTATTTCAACTATAAGAACACTAATGACAAACATCCGAAAATCCCACCCGCTAATTAAAATCATCAATCATTCTTTCATCGACCTACCAGCCCCCTCAAACATCTCATCATGATGAAACTTTGGCTCCCTCCTAGGAATTTGCCTAATCCTCCAAATCCTAACAGGCCTATTCCTAGCTATACACTACACATCAGACACAACAACTGCCTTCTCATCCGTCACCCACATCTGCCGAGACGTTAACTACGGATGAATCATTCGCTATCTCCATGCCAACGGAGCATCCATATTTTTCATCTGCCTCTTCATCCACGTAGGACGTGGCCTCTACTATGGCTCTTACACATTCCTAGAAACATGAAACATTGGAATTATCCTACTTCTCACAGTAATAGCCACAGCATTCATAGGCTACGTCCTACCATGAGGCCAAATATCCTTCTGAGGAGCAACAGTTATTACAAATCTCCTGTCAGCAATTCCCTACATCGGCACTACCCTCGTCGAGTGAATCTGAGGCGGATTCTCGGTAGACAAAGCCACCCTCACCCGATTTTTTGCCTTCCACTTCATCCTACCATTTATCATCACAGCCCTGGTAATCGTCCATTTACTATTCCTCCACGAAACAGGATCCAACAACCCCTCAGGAATTCCATCTGACATAGACAAAATCCCATTTCACCCATACTACACAATTAAAGATATCCTAGGACTCCTCCTCCTAATCCTACTCCTACTGACCCTAGTATTATTCTCTCCTGACCTCCTAGGAGACCCGGACAACTATACCCCAGCCAACCCTCTCAGCACTCCCCCTCATATTAAGCCAGAATGATATTTCCTATTTGCCTACGCCATCCTACGCTCTATTCCCAACAAACTAGGCGGCGTATTAGCCCTTATCCTTTCCATCTTAATCTTAGCACTCATCCCTACTCTACATACATCAAAACAACGAAGCATAATATTCCGACCTCTCAGTCAATGCGTGTTTTGACTCTTAGTAGCAGACTTACTAACACTAACATGAATCGGCGGCCAACCAGTGGAACACCCATACATAATTATCGGCCAACTGGCTTCAATCCTCTACTTCTCCCTAATTCTCATCTTCATACCACTCGCAAGCACCATTGAAAACAACCTTTTAAAATGAAGAGTCCCTGTAGTATATCACACATTACCCTGGTCTTGTAAACCAGAAAAGGGGGAAACATTCCCCCCAAGGACTGTCAAGGAAGAAGCTCTAGCTCCACCATCAACACCCAAAGCTGAAATTCTACTTAAACTATTCCTTGATTTCTTCCCCTAAACGACAACAATCCATCCTCATGTACTATGTCAGTATTAAAATATACCCCTCACAGTATCATATTAGCTCAACATACAATATCCTATCAATGCCCTATGTACTTCGTGCATTAAATTGTTTACCCCATGAATAATAAGCATGTACATAATATTATTTATCTTACATAGGTACATTATATTATTAATCGTGCATACCCCATCCAAGTCAAATCATTTCCAGTCAACACGCATATCACAACCCATGTCCCACGAGCTTAATCACCAAGCCGCGGGAAATCAGCAACCCTTCCAATTACGTGTCCCAATCCTCGCTCCGGGCCCATCCAAATGTGGGGGTTTCTATAACAGAACTATACCTGGCATCTGGTTCTTTCTTCAGGGCCATCTCACCCAACCTCGCCCATTCTTTCCCCTTAAATAAGACATCTCGATGGACTAATGACTAATCAGCCCATGCTCACACATAACTGTGGTTTCATGCATTTGGTATTTTTTATATTTTGGGGATGCTATGACTCAGCTATGGCCGTCAGAGGCCTCGACGCAGTCAATTAAATTGAAGCTGGACTTGAATTGAACGTTATTACTCCACATCAACAACCATAAGGTGTTATTCAGTCCATGGTAACAGGACATAAGAGAACAANAGCAAGTAATGTAATTTTCCTAATCAAACCCCCCCCACCCCCCATTAAACTCCGCAGATGTACATTCAACACAATCTTGCCAAACCCCAAAAACAAGACCAAATAATGCACAACACTTTACGAAGCCTAACTCTCGCACACCAACCATGTTAACCCCCACCCAACAAGTCCAACAGAACTTCTTTCCCCCCCTTCCAATACCAACATGCTACTTTAATCAATAAAATTTCCATAGACAGGTATCCCCCTAGATCTGATTTTCCAAACCTGCAAACCCCACTTTCCCC